AAAAGGGGATGATAGTTACCTTTTTTTGTCTAACAGGATTATTAGTTATGCGTTGGGTTTATTCGGGACATTTTCCACTAAGCGATTTATCGGAATCATTAATCTTTCTTTCGTGGAGTTTTTCGCTTATTCATATAGTTCCTTTTTTTAAAAAAAATAAAAATTATTTAAGTACAATAACCGGTTCAAGTGTTCTGTTGACTCAAGGCTTTGTTACTTCAGGTCTTTTAACTGAAATAGACCAATCTTCAATATTAGTACCCGCTCTTCAATCTGAGTGGTTAATAATGCACGTAACTATGATGATATTGGGCTATGCATCTCTTTTATGCGGATCACTATTGTCAATCGCACTTCTAGTCATTACATTGAGAAAAAATGGAACAATTTTTTGGAAAAGTAATCTTTTATTATTATTAAATGAATATTTTTTCATTGGTGAAATCAAATACATGAATGAAAGAACGAATCTTTTCCCAAATACTTCTTTTTTTTCTGCTAAGAATTATTACAAGTGTCAATTGATTCAACAATTGGATTGTTGGAGTTATCGGGTTATTAGTCTAGGGTTTCTATTTTTAACCATAGGTATTCTTTCAGGCGCAGTGTGGGCTAACGAAGCATGGGGATCATATTGGAATTGGGACCCAAAAGAAACTTGGGCATTTATTACTTGGACCATATTCGCAATTTATTTACATACCCGAACAACTAGAAATATGCAGGGTTCCAACTCAGCAATTGTAGCATTTATAGGCTTTCTTATAATTTGGATTTGCTATTTTGGGGTCAATTTATTAGGAATAGGGTTACATAGTTATGGTTCATTTTCTAACTGAATTCAAGAAAAGATCTTTCGAATCCGACTGAGTATGGCGTATATATACTATAAAACTTTATGCGAACCGTGTGAATCAAATAAAATATTTGATTCACACGGTTCGTGCGCATTGCCCATATTGGGTTAAAATTCATTTTTTTTTCACTTTACTTATAAATTGATAAATTGACGAGCAAAATTTTCTTTTTTCATTCTAGAACTTTTTCACTCTAAAATGAACGATTTAAAAATCATAGGCTTTTTGTTTTAGTTATAAAAACTATTTATAAAAAAGAATTAGATAGAATAACTTCAACCTTGTCAACCAATAGTGAAAAAAGAAAATCAGGGTATATACCAATACCTAGTATGGGTAAAAAGAGCGAAATCGAAAGAAATAACTCGCGCGGTCCAGAATCAACAAAAGAACAATTTTGAATATTAAAGAACTTGTATCCATAGAAAATTTGTCGTGACATAGATAATGAATAAATAGGAGTTAATATCATTCCAATTGCCATTACAAAAGTAATTAGTATTTTTGGCATTAAAAGAAATTTTTGACTGGTAATTATTCCAAAAAATACTATTAATTCCGCAACAAAACCACTCATCCCCGGTAATGCAAGGGAAGCCATGGAAAAGCTACTGAACATCGTGAATATTTTTGGCATTCGAATAGCTATTCCGCCCATTTGGTCAAGGTAAACAAGGCGTAGTCTATCATAAGTGGTACCTGCCAAGAAAAAAAGTGCAGCACCAATAAATCCATGTGATATTATTTGCAAAAGAGCTCCATTGAGTCCTGTATCGGTTATAGATCCGATGCCTATAATTATGAAACCCATATGAGAGACGGAAGAATAGGCTATTCTTTTTTTTAAATTCCGTTGACCAAGGGATGTTGAAGCTGCATAGATTATTTGCATTGTACCTATTATTACTAAACACGGCGAAAATAGAGAATGGGCGTGAGATAATAATTCCATATTGATCCGCACCAACCCATATGCTCCCATTTTTAATAAGATTCCGGCCAGAAGCATACAAGTACTGTAATGTGCTTCTCCGTGTGTATCTGGTAACCATGTGTGTAGGGGTATAATCGGCGATTTGACAGCAAAAGCAATAAAAAATCCAATATAGAATATTATTTCCAAGGCTACCGGATATGACTGATTAGTTAACGTTTCAAAATTTAATGTTGGTTCATTGGAACCATATAAAGCAATACCCAAAACTCCCATTAAGAGAAAAACAGAACCCCCCGCTGTGTACAAAATAAATTTTGTAGCTGAGTACAGACGTTTTTTTCCTCCCCACATAGATAGAAGTATATAAACGGGAATTAATTCTAACTCCCACATGATGAAAAAAAGTAAAAGGTCCCGACAAGAAAATGATCCTATTTGACCACTGTACATTGCTAACATCAGGAAATGAAATAATCGAGAATCTCGAGTAACTGGCCAAGCTGCTAAAGTTGCTAAGGTAGTGATAAATCCCGTTAGTAAAATAAGTCCTATAGAAAGTCCGTCTATTCCTAATCTCCAATCGAAATCAAAAAACTGTATCCATTTATAATCCTCTGCTAGTTGGATTAATGGGTTATCTATTTGGCAATGATAACAGAATGTATAAGTCGTTAGAAGAAGTTCGAGGATACATATAAATATTGTATACTGACGAATGACCTTATTGCCTCTATGGGGAAGAAAAAAGATTAAGGAACCACCAAATATTGGCAAAATTACAATTGTTGTTAACCAAGTAAAAAAATTCGTGGTAAATACAAGATACACTTGGACCAGACAAACTCGTGCTCAAACTAGTTTGAGCACGAGTTTGTCGGTAAAAAAATCAAATAAATTCAACTAGATTCAAGTAAAATTTTCTCGCATGTATCAATAAGCTAGACCCATACTGCGCGTTGTTTCATGAGATAAGTAAACTCGAACGCTCAAGAACTCGGTTGGACAGGCCGATTCACATCTTTTACAACCAACGCAGTCTTCTGTTCTTGGAGCAGAAGCAATTTGTTTAGCTTTACACCCGTCCCAGAGTATCATTTCTAATACATCGGTGGGGCAGGCTCGGACACATTGAGTACAGCCTATACACGTATCATAAATCTTTACTGAATGTGACATTGAATCTATACATTTTGAATGTCAGAAATTTTCGACCTAGTAAGCTTATAAATAAACCCTATATTAGATACCAGACGAATCAAAAAGTTATCAGAATTTTTCTAATCAATGTACTTCTGGATTGATTTATAACTGGATTGATTTATAACAAGAGTCCAAGATACTTTGATTTCTTAGGTTTTTGTAAACACTATCATACCTTAATGTAGCAAATATACTAATTAGAATTACCTTACTAATTAGAATTACCTTATGACTATCGGAATTCATCTAATTATTCAACAAATTCGATTGATTAATACGAGTCGATTTTCGGTTACGATAAATTAATGAAACAATAGCCAGTCCAATAGCTGCTTCAGCGGCTGCAATAGCTATAACAAAAATTGTGAAAATGTCCCCCTTTAATTGACGATTATCAAAAAAATTAGAAAATGTTACAAAATTGATATTAACTGCATTCAATATAAGTTCAAGACACATAAGAGCTCTAACCATATTTCGACTTGTGATCAATCCATAGATCCCAATAGAAAATAAATAAGCACTCAACACAAGTATATGTTCGAGCATCATTAACCAACTCCTTATCAATCTTATTCAGTTCAATCTAAACACCAATTCAATCGAATCGATTGAATCACATATAACAAGTAGTCGATACGTGAATTGCTTATTTACTATTGACGGGCTACACGAATTGCACCTATTAAAGCAACTAAAAGAATTATTGAAACAAGTTCAAATGGAAGAAAAAAATCTGTTGATAAATGAACCCCAATTTGTTGATTATTAGTTATCAAATCTTGCTCTAGAATCTGGTTTGATTTTGTAGTCCAAATAATAGCGTCCCATGACATATCTAGAATAGTACTAATTAGTGAAATAAAAAGAGTTGTACAAACTATCGAGGTAATTGCATCGCCAATATTCCAAAGATTTTCCTCTTTGGAATATTCTGAACCGTTCATGAACATCACAGCAAAAATGATTAAAACATTGATAGCTCCTACGTAAATGAGTAACTGCGCAGCAGCTACAAAGTAGGAGTTCAATAGAAGATATAATAAAGATATACAAACAAGAACTAATCCCAGCGAAAAGGCAGAATAAATTGGATTGGAAAGTAATACCACTCCCTGACCTCCTAAAATTAGACCCGATCCTAGAAAGACTAAAAGAAAACCATGTATTGGTCCAGATAAATTCATTAAAAAAAATATATAAATTGAAATATTTCATGACTTTATTGACCGTAGCAGGAAAAAAGAAGTGACTACTTTTTTTTATGAAACTTCTTTTAAGTAAATGCAATATGAGTTGCTGTAGATAGTGTTATTGGAGTACTCTCATTTAATATCCTAAAGAATACTTTACTCTAATATAGAAATATAGATAAAGGAACAAATTTTCTATCCAGAAACTTTTAAACAACTGATTAAAAGTTTGGCTTGATGAAATTATTCTTTTAGATCCAAATGAGACCTTATTTATTTTTTAGTTTTTTTTTTTGAATCAATGAATTGGTTTTATCCATTTTTTATTTTAGGTAAATTCGAAATTGTTCGAATTGTGTAATCGTCACTTACTGATGTCGGTAACCGACCTAACGAAATTTGATTGTAATTCAACTCATGACGATCATAAGCAGAAAGTTCATATTCTTCAGTCATTGATAAACAATTTGTTGGACAATACTCAACACAATTACCACAAAATATACAGATTCCAAAATCAATACTGTAATTAAACAATCGTTTCTTTCGAATATCAGTTTCCAATTTCCAATCAACAACGGGTAGATCTATAGGACATACACGAACACATACTTCACAAGCAATGCATTTATCAAATTCAAAATTGATTCGGCCTCGGAAACGCTCAGGTGTGATCAACTTTTCGTAGGGATATTGAATAGTTATAGGTAAACGATTGGCATGAGATAGGGCAATCATGAAACCTTGACCAATGTACCTGGCAGCTCGTACTGTTTGTTGACCATAATTTATGAACTCAGTTACCATAGAAAACATGTCGTGAATATAGATAAATAAAATAAAAAGTTTTTATGCTTGTTTCTTTCTCTTGTTTGAGACAAGTCGTGAATACAGAATATTGTAGTATTTTACAGTGAAAGAAGTTGAAACGAAGTTGTTAATAATAAATTACCTAACGAAATAGGTAAAAGAAATTTCCACCCAAGACTTAATAGTTGGTCCATTCGTAGCCTTGGTAAAGTCCATCTTGTTGCAATAGGAATAAACAAGAACAAATAAGTTTTAGCTAATGTAATAAGTATACCAATTATTGTTACAAAGACTTTACCCGCTTTATTGATATCAAAAAGCTTAGGAATGAATTCGTATGCGATAGAAAGATTCCAACCTCCTAAGTAAAGAACTGTTACAAATAATGAAGAAACTAGTAGATTTAGATACGAAGCAACGTAAAATAAACCAAATTTGATACCCGAATATTCCGTTTGATAACCCGCTACTAATTCTTCTTCTGCTTCTGGTAAATCAAAAGGTAATCTCTCACACTCGGCTAGTGAAGAACTTAAAAAAATGATAAACCCTATAGGTTGACGCCATAAATTCCACCCCCAAAAACCATATTTTGATTGGGCTTCAACTATATCAACTGTACTTGGACTATTAGATAATCATAGTCGATGATAACACCAATGTTCACATCGCTATTACAGAACCGTACATGAGATTTTCACCTCATACGGCTCCTCAGAGGTCACAAATAAATTTAAGGTAAGGGTATCTCGTTATTATTTATCTTGATATTTTTTTGGAGGATACTTATTTTAAGGTTCCGAATTATACCAACGAAATTCTGTTTGCTCTACTTAAATATATAAATATATATAAATATATATATATTTTATATATTAAATTAAATATTAAATTAAATTTTATATATTTAAAATAGTTAAATTTAATAAAATATTAAAAAATCGCTTCTGAATTGATCTTATCTTTTTTTAATCATAAAAATGTAAAATGTCATTTTTTTGTTGATCAATAATCTGATCTTTGAATAAAAGACTGTTTAGAATATTTTTATAACAATAGTGCATAGATATTTCAACCTATTTTTTTTTTTTCAATTTACGAAAAAGAATTAGACCTTACATTCTAATTCAGAACTCGTGAAAAGAGTTCTCTCTTTAGAACTCAAAAAAAATATATATATGAAAAAGAATGAAAAAAAGACTCCCTTTTTTGTAATTCTTCTTTTTTATTCCGTTCCTATTCTCCTTTCTTCATAACTCATAAAATAAAAGGGGCTTTAACTTTAACCAAAATAAAAGATTATCTCGTTCGTGATAGTTATTTACTTAATCAGTGAATAGGAGCATACTTTGGATCGAAATTGTGGGGAATACTTCCTGAGTGTTTCTACCAACCTAAAGCCCCAATCAAATTTCTTTTTAGATACAGAAATCACCTTTTGGGTAACTTACCAAATCTACATTACCAACTCTTTACGAATCCTTTGTGTATTTTAGTCTTCCTAATCATCCACTCGTTTTTGTTCAACCTACCCTTATGTTAATATGTTAATAAACCTGTCGTAATAGATACTAAAATATAAATACCGTGGAGTTGGTCTTTTGAACCCGCTTCAAGTCATCATGCCTAAGTAGCGAATCTTGGGGTAAACAGTCTCTACTGCTTATGTTTAATTTATGTTTAATTAATCCTTGTACGTAGGAAATGAGACTTAACCTTTTTTACTGCAAATTTTTAAGCCGTTTTTGCTCACCCATATAACTATCTGCTTTAAGCCATCAACAAAAAAAAATAATGAAAAATGGACATTTATATAAGAAAAAAATAGAGAGGAAATTTTGTGTCTCAGCGAATCACACGTAGAGATATTGATAATACACACAGAGTTAATGGTATTTCATAACTAATTGATTGAGCAGTAGCCCTTAGACCACCTAAAAAGGAATATTTATTATTTGAGCCATATCCCGACATAAGAAGTCCAACAGGAGCAACGCTTGAAATGGCGATCCATAAAAAAACACCAATAGTAAGATCCGATAGAACAAAGTGATAGCCAAACGGAATTACTGAATAGCTTAGTAAAATGGATATGACTGCTATGGATGGTCCGATACTGAATAAACGGGGATCTCCCCTAGATGGAAGAAGATTTTCTTTGAAAAGTAGTTTTACACCATCCGCTAGCGCTTGAAGAATTCCTAAAGGGCCAGCGTATTCAGGTCCGATACGTTGTTGTATCCCTGCAGATATCTCTCGTTCTAACCAAACAATCACCAGTACACCTATTGTAATTCCTAATACAAGACCAAAAATAGGGACAAGTATCCATAGGATCCCATAGATCGCTTTTAAGGATTCCAATCTGGAAAAGGGATTAATAGCTTGTATTTCAGTTGTATCCATTATCATTTTAATCATTTTAACGATCAACTTCTCCCATAATGATATCTATACTACCTAGTATTGTCATAATATCAGCCAATTTCATTCTTTTAACTAACTGAGGAAGAATTTGCAAATTGATAAATCCCGGTGGACGAATTTTCCATCTCCATGGAAAAACGCCTGGATCTCCTATCAAAAAAATTCCCAATTCGCCCTTTGGGGCTTCGACTCTAACATAAAGTTCTTGTTTAGATAATTCAAAGGCTGGAGAAGGTTTTTTACTAATAAACCGATATTCAAAATCATTCCATTCGGGATCTTTTACTCTATCAAAGCGGCGGATTTCCAAATTTTCATATGGTCCCCCCGGAATTCCTTCCAGAGCCTGTTGTATAATTTTTACGGATTCTATCATTTCGCCGATTCGCACTAAATAACGAGCTAACGAATCGCCCTCTTTTTGCCATTGAACTTCCCAATCCAATTCATAGTAACACTCATAATGATCAACTTTACGAAGATCCCATTGTATTCCGGAAGCTCGTAGCATTGGTCCCGATAAACCCCAATTTAGTGCTTCTTCCCCGGCAACAACCCCTACGCCCTCAACTCGTTTTAAAAAAATAGGATTACGTGTAATAAGCTTTTGATATTCAGTAACCCCTGTTAAAAAGTAATCGCAAAAATCCAAACATTTATCTATCCATCCATAAGGAAGATCAGCAGCTACTCCTCCGATACGAAAAAAATTATGCATCATTCGCATACCGGTAGCAGCTTCGAATAGGTCATATATCAATTCTCTTTCTCGAAAAATATAGAAGAAAGGCGTTTGTGCGCCAATATCTGCCATAAAAGGGCCAAGCCATAACAAATGGGAAGCTATCCGACTCAACTCCAACATAATGACTCGGATATAACTAGCTCGTTTAGGTACTTGAATATTGCCTAATTGTTCAGGCCCATTTACGGTTATTGCTTCTGTGAACATAGTAGCTAAATAATCCCAGCGAGTTACATAGGGCAAATATTGTATAATTGTTCGATTTTCAGCAATTTTCTCCATCCCTCTGTGTAAATAACCTAATATTGGTTCACAATCAACAACATCTTCGCCGTCTAGAGTAACGATGAGTCGAAGAACACCATGCATTGATGGGTGTTGAGGTCCCATATTGACTCTCATTAAGTCTTTTCTTGTAGCTGTTACATTCATAAGTTTTTTAACGATTCATTCTTCCATAAATTGTTGAAAGTTAAAAGAAATTAATCAAAATTCAAAAATTTAACCAAATAAACTAAGTACTAAAAATTAAAAGTCAGCGGCTTTTGCAATTAACGAGTTTTTATTTCTCGAATATTCAACTTACCAATTAATTCTTTATAACGTACTGTATTTTTTTTTGCCAAATAAGCCAACAGTCGTTGACGTTTTCCCAATATTTTTCGTAAACCTCTCTGAGATAAGTAGTCTTTTTTGTGCAGTTCCAAATGTGAAGTAAGTCTCTGGATCTTATTAGTAAACCAGAATACTTGAAATTCAACAGAACCTCGGTTTTCGTCTTCCGAAATGAGTGTATTTTTTAGCATAAAAAATTCTCCCTTCGCACCTTACAGATATGTATTTTACCAATGAGTAATAATAATGTTATTAATTTTAATGCAGTATATGCGTGAATTTCTTTATTAACTCCTACGTTTATCAATTCATATTAATCAATCCAGTTTAAAATTTAAGTTGATTCAGATAGAGGAATACATAAATGTGGTACATTTTTCCATTCAGAAAAGGACATAATTTAGCCCAAAAATAAATAAGCTTTTGATAATATATTTCTAGGTCTAATTGACACGTTATTGGTTTTAGTATCTATAGTTGAATGGAATGTAAGACAGGTGATGTTTGAATCCGTTTCTTTTTATATATCCTCTATCCTAGAGCATATATACGAAAAATGTACTATTAATGACTTTTCAACCACGGGTATATCTGTATCCTTAAAATACTGAAACGGCTACCATTAGTGGTATCAAACCAATAGCGATTCAGACAAGCTAAATCTTCTAATCGATAATTAGGCCAAAGAAAAAACTTTAAGTTAATTAATTCATTTTTATCTTTATCAAGATCTTTCTCTTTGTCCAACAATTGACTACAGTTGTTCTTGGGCCAAAATAATGAAGGTATATCAACAAGATTCCTATTTTTTTTAGTCTTTGAATTGAAACAAATTAGAATTCTGAACTCTCTACGACGTCTGGACAATAAAATATTTTCAGGAACAAGTAAATCCAAATGATTTGTATCAACATAGTCTTCTTCTCGGTATCCTTGATTAGGTTGCTGCTTACTTGTATGAACCAACGAAATACCTAAAGTTTTATACATAAGAAATTGCCCATCATTTTTTACAGACAGACGGGCGGGTTCGATAACTAATACTCCCCTTTTGATCAATTCTACAAGACTCAAATTCTTTTGAATCAGCATTATATCCAAACTCATTTCTCTTCTTTGAATCGAAGATATAGTAATTTTTCTTGGATTTTTCAGTCTAAGCAAGAGACAATATATTTTGACATTATTGATCATTCTTTGATTTAAAGCATTGCCCCACCGTAATTGAAAGAGAAGATAACGTTTCAGAAATAAATCTAGTTCTGCTTCTGTCTTACTTTTGTATTGTTTTTTGTATTGTTTTTTCTTTTTACCCTTTTTTAGTTCTGATACTGCATAACCTTCTTCACTCTGCTTTTTTTGTTTTCTTGGGAGAGAGGCTCCAAGATTCCCTTGATTTTTTTGTGCGTCTGATCTACGATCTCCTCGTCTTGCGGCTAGTTCCTTTTCTTTTTGATTTAGCTTTTTATTCTTTATGTTTTTATTTGATGATATAACACATTCTTTTCCAGTGATGTTTTTATTTTCACTAACAACATTTTCATTTAGATTTAAATTGCAAATAAATACTTTGCTTGGGATAACCCATGGTTTTGTTTTATATAGATTATATAGTAGTAGGAATTCTGGAAAGAACCAAAGTTCCAAATCTGAAATGGGGCGATTTAGTATTTCGTCATTCATTCCCATCCAATCCAAAAAAGGAGGTTTTTGACTTCGAGAGTTTATTTTCGGATTGGAATTTTTATTTTTCAAATGTGTAAGATAAAAAAGGCCGTTTTTATCACTTATTTGATAATTCTTATTATCAATTTTATTATTTTGATTACTCCTGGTATTCATCTTGACCCAAGTCTCAATATCCACTTTTTTTATAAGATAAAAATGGATAATTTTCCAATTAAAATATTTTCTATCATAATCATTTTTTCTATATCTAATATCGCTCCTTTCCAGATAATGATTGATAGGAGTATTTTCTACTCTATCAAAAGGGTTGTGTTTATGTGTGTTAGAATTAGAAAAAAATTCTGGGGTCTTATTTACCTTTCGTTCAAATGGTGATTCATAAATAAATGAGTTTCCCCTATTTTCATAATTAATATATTTATATGACAAAAGGTCATATCGAGAGTTTTTTTGAAAATTCTCTTTTTGATTCAATATGAATAATAAATATACTTTGGAATCTTTTTGTTTTTTGGAATGAATTAATGGATCTTTTTCATATAAATTCGATTTGTAATTTGGATTTTGAATCATCTTATGTTGCTTAATTCTATTTCGCCATTTTACTGATATCAATTTAGACCACCTAATTTTGGATAAATCATATTGATAATGTTCTTTTAACCACCCTTTCCATTGATCCATTGGATAATTCGTAAATTTTTTAGAATTTAATTCAGAATCAATTAATCTTTGTCTTGCGAAAAAGTGTTTTATTTCATTCTTAAGAAAAAAATATGTCTCGCGATAGTGAAAAACAGACCTTAATTTATACAAGTTAAAGTTAATAGCTTGAGTTTGTGATAATTTATAAAAAACATATGCTTGGGACAAATAGGATAAATCACAAAAAAGATGTGAATTTGTCTTATTGTTAATATTAGCAATTGATTTTTTTATACTTGAAATAAATTCAATTGTATTGTGGTTTTGTTTATTAATTCTTTCGTAATTTGTTTCATTAATATTAATGGCCGTATCCCTAATTTTTTTTTTTGATTCAAAAAAAGATTGTGTATTGATTCTGGGAATATTAATGATAAATAAAAAAATATCTATGTATATTTTTTCGACGAAATTTTTTATAAAAGAATCGAATTTCGAGACTAATCGGTCATTTTGTTTTTTTAATACTTTCCAAAACGATTTGGAAAATTCGAATCTCTCCGTATTATAGCTAGAACTTCTTTTGTCAGGACTAATATAGATTACCGGGTTTATTTTTGTTTTCGCTTTTGTAATTCTTTCTATTTGATTTCTGATTGTGCTTGTTCTATCAGTGATATTCTTCTTTTTTTTTTCTGTTAGTGAAGAATTTGTCCAATGTGGAAATTCAATTTGATTAAAGGATTCATTAATTATCTCATTGCTTATTATAGAATCTTTTTCGGCTGTACTTTCATTCGACTCATATACTTTTCTTAATCCCAATAATAGAATTATATTTACTTTGGAAAGTTCTTTTATTAGTCTTTTTATAAATAAAAAATTTTCGACAAACCATGTTTTTGTTTCTTTTGAAATTGTTAGAAACAATTTTGTTTTTTCCTTTAAAATTTTTAAAGTTAGAAAATATACATTTTTGCATTTTACAAGTTTTTTTTCCAGTTCCCTAATAACAGGGTCAAAAAAGTCAAAAAGGGAAGATCCTTTTCGGGGAGAACCAAAGGGGAGGTTAGTTTCCATTCCCCAAACTGTTAAAAAATAAAAAGATGCGTTTTGTTTTTTCTTTAAATATCTATCAGAAAATCCTAGTTTAGATCTGTGCCAAGGTTTCAGACAAAAAGGAAATAGGATTTTTATCTGAATACCATCTGTCAACCAATTTTTTGGAAATTCGGTTTCTGATAATTGAACACCATTATAGGTACATTTAATATGCATTTCTCGATTCCATTCCTGTAGATCTTCAGACCATTCGGGAATTTGCAATAATAGGATACGTCCAATATTTTTGACTATTATGTAAAATGGTAAAAAAATATATT